CTCAGAGCTAAACAACTATGACTCGTATGATTTTCTAACACAACGGATAGTTTAGAAATCTTTCTCGCCGGGTTCTGGCACTGTCCCCCGAGTTTGCCCGACATCCTTTTCTTAAGAAGAAAAAGATCGGAGCCGCTTTCAGTCGATTGGATACCTCTAGTCATTCTCTACCAACTCCTTTCACAGCTGGGAATTCCAACAATTTCTTTATTGGCCTATTCGAGCAGGTTATGGCATTCTTATCTAAAATGTAAATGCATGCTTCTTTGATCGGCCCGTTCTGCCATAAGTACCTCTACTTCGGCTAGGCCTTTCTTCGAGGCTTGGGAAAAGAACTTCACCGCTCATGGTCTTCCTACTCCGATCTCGCTTCGGGTTTACCACTATAAGGGCTAGCTGGCTTTCTTTCCTTGCTGCACTCATTCACTCCGGAAGTTACTACTTTACTTTCGTATACTAGCTATTTGAAGATCTACCTTATCTTGCTTACCGCGAATACTGAAAGAACTGGCGATTTATTGCTGCTGCTTGTGCTTATTTACCGTACTATGATGAGTGAGCTTGCTCGTATTTATTGATTGCATACTGTTTTGCTGCTCGCATACCACCGTACTAAAAGTGTACCGATTTCCGCCTATTTGCCTCTCTCGATTGCAAGAGGAAGACCCATCGCTCTACCCATCATGTGAAGTGCCCAAACATGGATATGCCCACCTACACCTTTATTTTAAACCTTTAGCCCTTCTTCATGGCCTGAACCCTTTTTCTTTATCCCTGATCGATCCTTGGTAAGAAGATCCCCCTGACCCGCCAATCTGGAATCGAACGAGTTTGCTAATCTATCTTATTTAACCCCCCGACCTCAGTTCTCCTGTGCCCTAGCTGAGCCTTGTTGCTTAGCAAGGCTTGTGTTTGGTAAGGTAAGGAACTTCTTAAAGCCCTGACTTATGATTGGTGGAATAGCCTGCTACCTTTACCCCTATTGGAAGAGGCTACTCTATCTATATATAGATATCTTTCTCATTCGCCATTCGGTTGGTTATTGTTTAAAATAACTCAGATTTAGCTCTCGCCCCTGCTTCCGAATCATATTATTCCTTTGCTTATGCTACTTTCCTTCTTCAGGCTGGAAAAGCCTTTCGTTATCTTATTTAACATACTCTCGTTTACAACATTAATTCAAAACAGACATTGACCTAGGAAAAAGGGATTGACCGAGGCAAGTAAGTCAGAGACTACCTGCTTCACTTCGTAGCATTAAGGGGACTGTGCATTTAGATGAGGGAAATCTACTAGGAACGCAATGTCTTCCCGGTCCCCCATGAAGGATCATAACAAGCAGTTTTCGGCAACGGAATCGGCCAATGCAAGACACTTTTCACTTGACGCGGATCCGGTTTTGCATCAAACTGTGATTTCATCTCTTTGCATCTCTCGTCAATTTTAGATAATTTCTCATTGTTCATTTCATTTAGTCGTTTCTTTAGTGATTTGAATACTGTTTTTCCAATGTGATTTAAACAAGACAAGTCTTCAATATTAATTGGTTCACTATCCACCCAGTCACCTGAACAAAATACTGGTTTTCTCTTGTTACCCAGCTTAATCCCAAGAGTTTCTATTCTTTCTTCCTCGCCTACGGTAAGCTTTTTCAAATTCACCTTGAATTTATGTAAATTCTTAACCGGTATTTTAGTATCTGGATCCTTTAAGAGTATCTCAAAGTTTTCTTTACTAACATGATCCTTCAAAGGTCCCTTGAACTTGAGTACTTCTTTCTCTTTTGTTTCGTAGTAATAGGATTTCGGTGCTAAAAAGTATCCTTTCAGAACTCTGTCCTCTAGCTTAAACTTACCTAATACAGTTGAAGAAATCAGTTCTTCGGGTAGCGGCTGACCAAGCACAACTGAGTCTGTGTCCGTGTAGTAGCAGTCCTCTCTTGAGATATAAGGGTACATATAGATCCTAGCATAGGCAGTGATCGCAGCAGCTAGTTGGACAGCTGAGTTTTCCGGTGGCTTCCAATAATCAGGGCCCTTATCGGTATTGCTATGGAAGGAAATGATGTATTTGTTCTCATGAAGCAATTCACTGAATATAAGATCACAATGCCTGAGCAGATTTTGTTTTTTCTTTTCATCGCAGATCTCTGTTATAGTGCTTTTTGGGTTAATGCCAAATCTACCGTATAGCGAATTCATTAGGGTCTTGTACACATAGGCCATTGCATCATTCTTTTCTTTCTTAGCCTCTAACCTGCTCTCAAAGAGTGAGCTAACAAAGTCCTTGAATGGGCTTTCCTTCCTCTCAAAAAGGTAGCCTGAGATTGGGATCACAGTGTAGCCAATGTCTCTTGCATACTTTAATTCCTCGCTAAAGTACACTCCAACAAATTCCCCGGTTGGAAAGATGAGAGTGTTTTCCTTGTTTCGATAGGGTAGAAAGGGCTTATTGATAGTCTTCGGACATTCCACATAAGCCTCAATAAAGCCAAACATGCTATCTAAGTCCATGCCATCAAGATTTCTATGCCAGACAGGCGCACCACCAGGCATAGGAAATTCCTTCATTACAAAGGGATAGAGAGAGTTCACATCGTAGTAGTATAGGTCCAAGCCATATGGCTTGTATGTATCTGTATGACCACCGTAGTATGCACGCCTTATGAAGGTGTCTTCATTCTTGTTTGGGATGTGGATTGGCCAATTAGAAGCATCGTAGTATTTCAAACGAAAGATGCTTAGAGCCAGTGAGGGAAGGGTTATCTTGCTTTCAATGTCCACCTGGAACAGCTTCCAATATATCTCTTGAGCTTTTAGCATAACACCACCCAACAGAAGAATATCCTGTTTCATATAGTCTAACAATATCTTTTTCTGACTTTCCATATTTGTAATACTCATATTATCATGGTCGATATTGCCTTTCACGCCAAGTTCCGGGCATAGATTCTTAGATAGGGCATCTAGTGAGGCAGGGAGTAGATTCAAGGAGTCTCTAACGCGGAATAACATCTTCTTACCAGAATAGACAGCTATCTCGTAAACCCTATTGTTCCTCAGCAGTGTTTTGAGCTCGTAGTTCTTGTGATGACATACTAGGTGCTTAAGAAGGATAATTCCATCGAATCTAGATAAGTTGTGGAAGTAAATTGTTAAAGGTGATTGTTCTTGTCTAACAATCATTAATATCCTTAATACAATGTCATTAAGTACCTTAGTACTCCTATCTTCAAATTTATTCAAGATTATTTTGTAGTCTTCACTGAAGTAGGTATCAATCAGAATCTCATTGATCTGTTCACCTGGGCGAACCATCATGAGACCAGCAGCATAAGGAAAATGATCATGATTTATTATGATAGTCTCAATATCGGCAACAATGAATGGTTTCAGCTCAGTGCGAGATTGTTTGAGTGCAGTGATATGGGTTGGATAGCTACGATTACTATGTCGGATCACTTTAGCTCTAATTGGTTCGGTATCGGTATCGGTCTTGGGCTCACTCCTTCCGTGATAAGCATCAATGATGGTATTAAGTATGATTTCGCTCTCCTCTTCTGATATTGGTTGCCAATCCTTCTTTATGCCATCCATATAGACTCTGATCATGATTTTCAATATGATGTCTCCTTCGTAGATATGAGCATAATTAGCAAGAATTTTGGATATTTGACCATAGACAATTCCCCTCGGAATTAACTTTTCATCCAGATCAGTCAAGGGGATAGCAGGACCTAGCGTAAATGGAACCTCCACTGCGAAAGATCGCAACATGGTTAAGGTAATTGTGAACTTAGCGTAACCTAATATGGCAGGGTAAGCAAACCGGTTTAAGAGATCCATGCTCGCATTAGTGAGTAGAGCATTATAATTAATAATTGGGTAAGGCTCTATGAAGTAATGTGTTGCAATGATTAACCCAGGATGGGGATTATGGTATTCTGATCGTTCTGTACTATGATAATTGTTATTATATTTCATATTTTGTTTTTTCTTATTAATAGTGTACGCAGTAATATGGAAATCCTTCTCTACTTTTTAGCTGATCCTTGAATTGATTCCACTTTTCCAGATGAGCTAGCGCACCAACAACATGGGGATTTTCGGAATTTTTAAAATCACCACCGCATACATTACGAGTATAGTTCTCGTAAGATACCAGTATTACCTTGATCCTTTCTCCCCAAGTTTCCCTCATCTTCTTGCTTATGTTCTCAGGTACATTAGCTTTTAAGTAAGATTCAAGTTGATTTTGTGGGAATACACCATAGTGGCTATTATCCTCTGTTAATTCTAAGGACTCCAATTTATCAAAGGGTTTAATAACATTCATATAGATGAACTCGTTGATGATTTTAAGTGGGGGGCCCATGTCACAAATGATCTTGCTATATGTTCTAGGTATATCATAGCAATATTGAGCTGTTGTTATAAAGTTGTCGTGTACTGTGTATATTGGCGCATTAGCTTCTAGCATTTTTTGGACTACATTCATAGCAATTTGGGCATCTTTCTGATGGATGAAGTTGACGAAGGTAGAGATTTCTGTCTTCCTACGATCTCTCTTAGAAGAAGAAACTCTTAGTGTCACCCGACGCCTCTTCTTATGAAATTGATCATATACCCATATATTTATTGGCTCCGTTTTCATATAATCCTGTACCGTGGTATAGAAAGGGATTTTATAGAAAACTGGGTGATCACTAGCAGCAGCTACCCAGCCAATATTGCGGATCAACTGGATCAGGCATTCCATGCCCTGATATTTCATCTTCCAGAACTTAAAGCAGACAGAGGCAACTTGGAAGCATTCCTTATGAGTGATGTAGTGAGAGAGATTGTCTTTTAGATCGCTGGCTGTGCTCATTATTGTTTTCCCATATATAAGTGGCATAAAGATACCTTTGACTAGCTTACGAGTGAGGAGCTCGCAAACTATCGTTGATAGATTCTTATTATCAAGTTCTGCTATCATGAACTCCTTGAGCTCTTCGAGGAAGAATGTATAAACATCTTGGATTTTATCATCAACTGATGGGATGAGATTCGTTCTCTTAGCCATGGTATTATCCAACATAAAGTAACTCATGATCTGATATGCACTAGCTGAGGCGTCTTGCGTAATAGGGAAGCAAGCCAGTATCCTCTGGTCTTTTTTGAAATAAAAATTATATCCTATTATATATGCGAGGAACTGAAAGGGGCGTCTTGCATCCCGAGCATCCTCGATCATTTGATTTTCACACGATAAATTCAATAGGTATTTCATAGACCAATTGTATGCTTTATCGTCAGAGACGAAAGACTGGTAATGGAAGGCCGTTGATTGCAAAAATCTTATTAAAGTCTCTTGCATATTGTTATTAGATCCGCGATCCGCAAAGAGGATCATGCTTCTTGCTAGATCACGCTCGTGGAAATGCAAGACCCCACAGCGGTAGATTCGACCTCGGAAGTCGAGAAAAGCTGGCAAATAAAATTTATAACCATCGTAGGCATTAGCCAGCTTGATAATCAATCTCTCATAACGAGAACGCTGTATGTTTTTACATAAAGTATTTAACAAATAGCTAAAGCTAAATAATTTGTTAATAACCTTATCCTGCATGTGACAATCTCTAAGTATGGTTGATGCCTCTAGGAGATTAATTGAGGTAAGAAATATTGGCATGAGAAAACCATTATCCACAAGGATATCCTCATTCTTTTGTAGATATTTCAACCAACCACTGTTGATTACAAAGGGCTGACGCTGCAGCTGGTTCATTACACTACACAGTCCCTCGTAATTATTATTTCCTCTAAAATCAATATAAAAATTATGAAGGTCACCAGAACTTAACAGGCGGTAACGATCATACATTTCCCCTGATGGTGCACTTAAGTAACCACCAGATATATCGGATATGGTTCTTGGTTCTTTTTGACACTGTGGGCTGGCATTCGTCCAATCTAGAGGTTTGCATACCATAGGCAGGTTGAGCTTGATCGGTAGTAATGAGATATCAAAGTTGCAGACAGCGTAGAGATGTTTTGGAAGAAAATAAGATCCTTGCTTCTTCTGCACTCGAACAGTACCGCTCAAATCTGTCGTTAAAGTGATCAATCTCCTTTCCTCCATGAATTGAACTAGGCCTGCACCGAAGGGATACAACCTAACTAATTTCGATTTCCTATCCTTAACTGACTTCTTCGCATTAGAAAGACCATCAGTGGCCTTAGATAAAGGTTTTTTACTCCTGCGTGATTTCAAAAATAATGCTTGTTTCCGGACACTAGACTCTAGTTGTTCTACCAAAGTAGCAACACGAATCATTGTGTTAGATTCTTCATTGTTAAAAAGCATTCCTAGTACATGAACTATTAAGGCTTCAATAGTATATTGACCGAACTCTGAAAGCAATTCTATTTCATCCATTTCGAGTAACTTTCCCCTTAGATAATCTTTTGCATTATCCTGATTTGACCTTATTAAGATTTTCATTATGTTGGGAACAGTCTTAAACATAGATTCCTCATCGAACAACATAGTCAGGTCCTCAATCTTCATTTGGATCTTTTTTAATTCATTTTCTGATAATGGGAGGCTTTTTTTTGAATCATGCAAAATATCGAAGACTTCTTGCTTATACTGTTCAGATTTAGTATTACAACTTTTCTTCTTAATAGATTTGTTTATTGTCTTTTTAGCATTCTGAGTACTATCTTCTTCATTCTGTGTACTCTCTTCATGGGTACTCTCTTGACGTGTACTATCATCTTGATTCATGGAACTATCATCTTCATTTAGGGTTGATTTTGTCTTCTCTTCATCCTGTGTACCGTTCGATTGATTTCTCTTTGTGGACATTTATGATTGTGATGTACAAGTTTGCGATCCAGCAGACTATTATTAATAATATTCACAACTAATTGTGTAATATCCTAATAGTCCGATATCTTCCGCCTGTTCTTCTTTGATTTTTCCGGTATGCCGCTCAGCGAGCAGAGCGAATGAACAACAATAAAAAAAGAAACTATGATTAACATCTTCAATACATTAACCTCTAAAGTACCTGCTATTCGAAGATTCCCTCCGGACGGTAGTCTTAGCGAACGACATTGGATTCGAATAGGAAATCAAGGAATCCTTGCTAGGCCACCACTTTGGGTTCGAAGAAAGAAGCAGAGTAGTACTGATAGAATTGGGCAAGGAATGATTATTTACTCTCATGGACCATGGACACCACACACAGCTAATATGAGCCAGCTACCATTCCACATCGAAAGGGGCAGGAGAGTACTAAGGTCACCAGAGAGGAAGCTGGGGTTGGCTGATGTAACCCGAGAAACGGGTCGAATTAAAGAATTTAGGCTGAAAGACGCTCTTCTCTACTCCTACATGTACGACTTGCGCTTTGCCCATTTTACTTGTTTAGTAATCGGATTCTCCATTTGGTGGATAGCAGTACCAGAACCATTGCTAGTGAACCCTGGGGCCATTTGCTCACCCGATCTAGAAATGCTGGTGAGGGTAGCCCGAGACACATATGTAAATAATGTTTGTAGCGTACACACCCTTCCAAGCTCATGCGAATGCGGGGAACCGCTAAATAACACTGTTAAGTATATATTGGAAAAAGATGAGTTTGACCCTATCAATTTACATCCTAACAAAACTAGAGCTGTCTCAATATATATTGCTGCTATTGTGCTAAGCCTGGCTCTTGCTGAATCCGTGACGACTGAGGGGTTTAGATTGGTATAGTGATGACGTGCACAAATAGAGTTCATATAAAAGGCTGATGGATGTCCTGCTAACAGCCAGATAAAACAAGAGAATAGAATAGTAATTCTCATTACACCCCAACCCACTTGGACAAGATATTCATCTATAGCAATTGTCAATACCGGAGAAAATTGGATCGAAAATCTCAATGTGGATCTTTCCAAACAGTAGCCTTTAACGAGGCGAGGCCCCCCCTAGAGGGGGGGGAAAGAAGAGTGGGTATGTGGGCTTCTTTCACTCCTTCATAAGGCCTTAAATGAAAGCGGGCACTACTTCGTCCCGCGCATGATTGGTCTATGTCGATCTTAAGGAAAATCCCACAAGATGGAACTTTCGATCAACCTGCACCTCTGCGCTGGTTGAAGGGTTGCATGAAGGTAAGATCTTATGATTTATCTTCTGCAACTGACCGCTTTCCTCTTATCTTAAGTTCCAGAGGACAGTGATCGAGTCTTTGTTTAACAAGGTAGTCGCCTGGGTTGAGTCCGGATTACAAGTCAAATAGATTTCGGGCTCCTAACTCAGCAGAAGGCTACTTTAAGTTTATCCGTTTTACAACGGGTCAACCCTTGGGCTTCCTATCATCCTGGCCCTTATTCTCATTGTGTCACCACATTCTTGTGTGGCTCAGTGCGGATGCGGTCTACCCTGGCAGGAGATTTGTCAAATACTAGCTTCTCGGTGATGATTTTGTCATCGGGGATGCGCGAGTAGCTGACGAGTATATAAATAGGTTCATCACTGGCTAGGGCTTTCTATTTCATTACCTAAATCCTTAGTGTCTGATACGGGTTATTTCGAGTTCGCGAATAAATTCCGCGAGAGCGATAGTGAGAATGATTGATGCGACGAAGACTGAGATTGTAACTAAACCGACTCAAAGAACGAATACCTATGACTGAACTGGTCACTTGACTGCTAAACCGAGGATGTTGACTGTGTTGAAAGACTAGGTCATCGCCCATACTTATATTATTGGTTTTAACACTACTCTGCTATCAGAATAGGGAGATTGGTATTAAACCGAAACCCTAACCTGGACTGCTAACGGCTTCTTATCTTGTTAGAGGAAGCGATAGCTAGCTCGACCGGCCCCTTGATCCTAACCCTCGGAAGAGATGGTTCAAAGTCAAATAATAGGTAAGGAACTTCTTCCCGATCTGGCTTTCCTGGGTCACTCTGCAAAGATGAAAGATTTCCTCTTCTGAATTAATGGAAAAGTGCCCGTGCTTCCTATCCCGACATTGAGGAATTCCCCCCTAGGTTGAAAGAGTGGGTTAACCAAGTTTCTTCAATTCAATAAGCAGGATACCTGCAGTTTGCTGCTATCCCCCGAGCAAGAGAACATCAAGCAGAGGGGCTTCCCTTTCTCATATGAGCTAGTTAGTTTGTAGCTTTCCTTCCTCTTTTAGTCTTTCCTCTCCAGTAGCTAGGTATCTAGGTATGGAAGTAGTTCCCTACCAACCTATTTCGTTACACAATGTGTTTTTGTACCCTAATAAGTTGCTTTGCCCTAGTATTAGTATGAGGGCTATTGGAGAGTGGAAGTCTTAGTTATCCCCGAGTGACTCCCCAAGAGAAGGAGCAGCATCATATCTGAGTACCGAAATGCTTGTGTAAGAGACTCGGTTGCTTTTCCCTCTAGTTGAGGGGATTCCCGTCCTTCGTTGTCTCTTAGTTGCCTACGGTCTTTAGCTTTCCCGTTCCTAGATGGGTATGAAGGTGAGCTCCGAAGTCTTTCATTTCTTCCTAAAGTGAGGACTGGTCCCCTGGGTTTCCTATCCTTTCTTTGAGGAATTCCCCCAGTTTGTTCAATTCAATAAGAAAAACCTTTAGTGCGCTCTTAGCTCGATAAGTGAGTTGGCTTCCGAGCCTAGGGGATAGTAGGAAGGGCGTCTATGGAACTCAGAGAGTCAGTCAGAAGACCAGTAGGAGGTGGCTTGCCCTTCGCTCCATTCCAAAGTAATGGGCGAGTGGCTTGCCGAAGACTACCTGTTATTTATTACACGTCTGATCCTTCTGAGCTAACAGCTGCAGACTCGGATACAACTCCAGACCTGGAAAACCAGGACTTGCAAATGGCACGGGAAGAAAACCACCTTGTCGAGCTGGAAGAACTGCAGAGGCAGCTAACCGGATGGCCGTCCTCACATATACTTGAATCTTAGAACCTGGGGTTGGCGACCCAGTAGCTCAACGTCGAAGTACAACGATCTATTTATATATTATAGACTAACAAACCGAACCACGCCTTCACGCACTAGCTGCAGGAGAAAGGATACGTAGGAGAATTGATAGATTCGGAAGTGAATTCGGCTTTTAGGGAGATACCCTGATGGGGGTACTGGCGTAGACTTCACTCTTAGAAACCTTGGGGATAAAAACCTTATCTAAACTTACATTACAAGGAAGGGCCAGATAGAGATAGGTAAAGCCTTAAGACCAAAAACCCTACGACTTTTTTTTTAGTATCTGCCATAGCTAGGCGGAGGAGTGAGACCCGCGACACCCATCCTACAATATCTGATTATCCACGCACTCTCTTGCCGGGCTGCTAGGGGCATGAAGGTTGGTCTACGATCTACTGCTTTATAGATGTTTCAAAATTCCTCTCGTTCTGTAGTCTTTGGACTGGCTCTCTGCCCGCCTCTCTATGGATGGATAGGTCAAGCCTGCTTAAGTTAGAGAAGGACCTCTTGGCCATTGTCTCAAGAGCAGCTACCGATGCTAGATTGCTTTAGCGAATCAACCGTCTATTATCTTTCATAACCAGCCCATCCCCTATCTATTAAAGCGCATTTTGGGGAATTTTTAGATTCTTATGAGGTTGAAAGCTTGGCTTTGATCAACCATAGACCATTCAGTTTCAGTTCATTGATAACGTCTTCCTCTTATCGTGGGACTTTTCTGTCTTTATTGGTTATCCCTCCTTGCCCTTCCTTTTTTCGAGTGACTTCGTTCCCTATCATTTCAGTTCTGGTTGGCAATGAGTTTTCCTTGGTTTGGGCTTTCTTTCTGGAGTTTCTCAGTTCCGAGTGGACTCGCTTACCCCCCGATCAAGCTGAGTTACGAAGTCGGAAAGAAATGAGTGAATCTAATCTAATCTTTAACCGCCCTTTGCCTTCATTAAAGTAGGGCATTCCTTATGTATGAGTATGAGGTTGCCCTTTTTCCTGCTATCTAAAGATCAACGAAAGACTTCTTTTCCTAAAGCGTTAAGCCCCGGTTCTACTTATCCGTATCATCGGTCTTTCCGGACTGGTTTCCTTCTTTATGAGAAATCCTCGTACCGAGAAAGACTTTCCACTCACTTCCTTTCATTTGTGATTTCCTTTACCGACACATGCTCAATATTGGGTAGCGCTTCTTATCTGGAAATCCATTCACACTTCAAGCTTAAACTAATAAAGAAATGGCACAGCTGAGTGCTAGAATCTTAGTCGATGGAAGTTAGATTCACTAATTCACTAAATATTCGTTCAATTGAAATCATAACTGTCAAACTCTTTGTTCTCATAACAAAGAGCTAGTATAGGGGCTAGTAACTTTCACTAGATATGGTCTTGCTCTCAGCCCTTTTCCTAGAGATCTGGGATGGAGTGTCGAACTCAGATACATATAAAGAGGGGATTGATTCAAAGTGTCTAGGTACCAAGAGTCAATGAAGAGAGGGGCTTGAGGGCCCAGCAGACATCAGTCCTTAAACCGGAAAGATCCGATCTACGAATTAAGATGCTAATAGCAGCTATATACCCAACCCTTAGGAGATCCAATTCTAGGCATACTCCTATTAGACTAGGCTAGTCTATGTAATCCTCAGGGCTTTCTAATAAGAAAAGGGCTTACCTGATGGTGGTGCTTTTGGCAATAAGCGCTCTTAGCCTATCCGTAGCTATTGAATCAAGATAGGCCCCTTAAATCATTCAAAAGAAAGAGTTTATCTTGAAGTTGTTCGGTCATCGAATTGTAACTGGAGCTTATGGAACTGCTTATTCAAAAAGCCTTATTTTAGGCAGGCAGCTTCCTTCTATGGCTCATGTATGAACAGCAAAACTCATGCGGATTGCCCTGGATGATCTATGGGTGGGGGTATCAAACTCGTGAGAGAAGGACACCTTTCCTTTCGCTGAACGGAATCAATAGAATTTCTTGTTGACCTGACACCACTTCTTAAGAGGGATTGCAAAGCCAATAAAGGTATAAACTCCCAGGGTAAGACTTCTCACTAGTTGACCCTTCCTTATCTTTTTTCAATGCTTTTGGGATGGGGCACAAGAAGAAAGAGCTCCATGGATCCTTTCTAGGTCAACGGGCTTTTACTTTGTTGAGCTTCAAGACCTTCCTGCCAGTGTCTTCTCGCTAATCAGCAAACATCCTTATATTATAGGTAAGGAAGATCTAACCAAGCGAATGAACCAAGGTTATCAAACAACTTGAAGCTAAGACAAGGTGAACATGAGAGAGATGAATGCTCATGCCGATGAGAAAGACGTTTTTTAAAGCATAGAGTAAGCAGAGAAGGAAGCTAACCGATAAGAAGCGAGAGTAAACCGACGGTAAAGAAGATTAGAAAAGTGATAACGAATCGAGTAGATAATCTCACTCTTAGACTCGTGCTTAGAACTCTATTAGTCTCGGGAGTCCGACTCTATGCTCAATCGATAGGAGGATTCCCCATTGAGGTTTTTTAGTAAGAAACGGGGGATGGAACGAAGAATAGAGACCAACCAAGGAAACAAAGACAGACAAACTAGGCCTGCAAGATAAAGCACCTAAGACTTGAGCCCTCCTTCCCCGAGCCTGTTCAATAGCCCAAATCTAGCCCTGCTCCCAAGCCTAATTAAGCCACTTAGCCTTTCTTAGGATCAAGGAAAGACCTAGACCGAGTGCTCTCCTGTTGTTGTTCGCCGTCCGCTTTATTGAGGAATTAGCCTGCGCGGTATGGCGCATACAAATGATCCCGGGGCGACAAACAAAGGAATCGGCTACTCCTTTCTCACTTGCTTAGCTATAAAGATTGATGGGACGTCTTTCCTCTTAGTTAACCAGGTGGTAGGGAATGGTTAGATCGTTGGGTCATGCATGGATGGATAAACCACTTTAGCTTCTTTTCGCCTAACTTGGCTTATAGAGAAGAACTACTAGCTTCATTCATAAGTCAGTGCATCGTTTCTAATTGAAACAACAGCAAGTGGCAGTAAAATAGGAATATGAGAAGACTTTATAGTCTTTCTATTACATCACTCGGGCGTACTTGCTTGCTTACCCGGCTCACTCGAACAAGAACTCCAGCTTGGCTCACTTCGCCTACGCAACGAAGAGAAGTAGTTTACTTGCTTGCTTAGCTCGAACATGCCAACAGCATTTCGTTCACTTACGCAACATTCACTCGTTTACTTGTTAGCTAGCCCTATTCCACACCTTTGCTTTCAGGGAATCTAAATTAAAGAAGGTAGTAAGTGGTGTGCTCCTTAGAGGATGCTTTTTTAGATAGCTAAGCGACTACCTTAGTTGAAGGTGGGAGAGCAGCAAAGTATCTTATCTTCCCCCTACGCCCTAAGAAGGAAAAACTGAGCAAGATAGCCTCCGCTTCCAGAGAGAAATCGAGATGTGAGAAAAAGAATAGCTTTTCTTCAGCTATTCACTAGCAAAAGAGAAAGCACTAATAATGATTGCTAGCAGATCTTCTGAAAGAAGGGATAGAAGACTGGGGAATGCTTGTTGACTATACGAGAATTCCTATGATTCCTCCATTCCAACCAGGTTTTCAGGAATAAGCACTGCAAGAATGGCGATACCATACCCCCTGCAGTTACCTCTAAAAGGAATGATCTCGGGCATCAATCTAAAGAGAGTTTGGTAGCTTTCCCTTTACACGGGAAATTGCCTTATCTTATTAAAGGAAAAGGACGAACTCGCTTTCGCTGGGCACCAAGGCTTCTTTCACTCCTAACTTTCCTTGAGCCTGGTTAAGAAAGGAAAGCCGGTCCAATCCTAGCTTCTAAAACACGAGAAAAGATCACAGCGGCAAGACCTAAGAGAAAGGAGCTATTATCGAGCTCGGACCTTCTTCTTCATCTGCACCAGCAAAGAGCGGATAGGAAAGATCGCTCCTAAACCAAACCGAAAAGCAGTCTATTTCTTATATACGAGACCGCCCCGCCATTCCTCATTCAAGATAGGCACAGGGAGGAAAGAGCCAATCGAAAGATTCATCGATAGTACTACCGATGTCAGGGAAAGCAGACAGCAGACTGAGATAGCGATACCAAGCCTAGCTTGAAAGAGAGACAGGCATGTGGTGAACCATACCGAGAGAAAGAAAGCAGAGGATAGATACCATAGGGATCCCCTGATGAAGTAAATCAGACAAAGTAGATTATCTCATGGAGTGAGCAAAGACAGATTCTAGACGGTTCGGTTGTTTCAGTCAGAAGGTCTTCCTGCTTTAGTCAATCAATGCAGAGGTACCTTTCTTCGCTTAGTAGCACTACTCTTCCTATTGGGCTTAGGCTAGGACTCCTTTAGGCTTAGGCCTTTGAACATTGATTCTATTCTCTCTCCTGAAGAAGGGCTAATGCTAATATAAGACCCTATATTGCCTCTTTGTTTGGAACTTCTTTCATTCCTTTTAGTTAGTCCCGGAACTACTTCATTTAAGTCTTTCAGTACTTTCGACCCCTTCATTCACTCTACTCTCTTCAACTCCAGAAGTCCGAAAAGGAGCCCCAACTTACGGTTGGCAAGAACAATTGATGAGCAGCCGCGTAAGCCCAACCAATTTACAATCTTCGCTTTTCGAGCCGAAGCCTACCTCCAGGCCATCTAACGAATAAGACTGTTACTCTTATCTATCTCGTAGTACCCTCTTCAAATTCAACTAATTCACCAGCCATTACCATGACTTCATAAAGACCAACAATCTTGCTAGATCGAACTTCTCTATTTATTTGCTGAATAGATAGATCGACCGAGAAAATCATAACTCTACTTAAGAATAAAAGACTAGGAAAAGCCCACATACGTCGAAGCTTTTGCCGTCGGAGAAAGGATCAGTCCCGTTCTAATGGTTCTTCCATTCAGTGTCATCACTGTCATAATAGGGGTCACATAGCTGCTCGTTGTCCTCAACGTGCCCTAGCCCTAGAACATGAGTCTAGCGGCCTACCAGAGAGTGAGGATCAAGTTGTGGACCCATTAGAGTATTCTGGGGATGAGGATGAGATGGGGGATGCTCTTGAGGTTGATGATCAACATGTCAATGTTGTGAGGTGTATTTTTTCTACAGCTGTTGACAATGATGAGTGGAAGCGCACAAATATTTTCCACACCTACATTAAATGTGGTGAGAGAACTTGCAAATTGGTCATTGACGGGGGAAGCACCATGAATGTGGTCTCTAAGTCCGCTATAGCTAGATTGAACCTTAAGGTAGAGCCACACCCCCAGCCTTTTAGGGGGGACTGGGTAGATAAGACAACCTTACCTGTCACTGAGAGGTGTCTTGTTCCAATCCAGTTAGGTGACTATAAGGATGAGGTTGATTGTGATGTCTTACCCATGGATGTAGCTCATATCCTTCTAGGACGCCCTTGGCTTTATGACCTTGATGTGACTAACCATAGTAGGGAGAATACCTATGTCTTTAAGTATAAGGGCAAGAACATTATCTTGACACCTGAAAAGCCCTCAGGAAAAGACAACAGGTCCAAGCGTAGATCTTCCCCTCAGGTTCCCCTTAGGAAAAGTCTTCACATTTTGAGTCATAGAGCCTTCGAAAGGGAAGGGCAGAGGAGTGGATGCTGCTTAGCTATTGTAGCTAGGGAGACTCTTCCAGATTCCACTGAGTCTAAGTCTGATTTCCCTCCCGAGGTACTTAAGTTGTTAGAGGAGTTCCTTGATGTCATGCCTGATGAGCTTCCTAGTGAATGACCACCCATGAGGGATATCCAGCATGCTCTTGATTTAGTTCCTGGATCTCAATTGCCTAACCTTCCACATTATAGGATGAACCCTAAGGAGCATGCTGAGTTAAATAGGCAAGTGGAAGAGCTTCTAGCGAAAGGTTTTGTTCGACATAGTCCCTAACGTGATACGTCTTCGCCATGTGCGATTACTACTCTTGCTTGTAAAGGCCTCTAAATGAGTGTATAAGGCATGCTTATCGGATGAGAGTGGTCTCGCTAACGTAGATGGTTTCGATTAGTATTCACCTCGCCACGCGCTGTTAAGAAGACTTGGTGCTTGTAGCTAGTGATGCTGGTGACGCTAGGGATACCTGGGATGCTAGCGCTGCAAGATAACTCAATTCCTCTAACTGAAATACTAGACATGCATCGTCGCCTAACATATCGTCTTTTCTAATCTAAAGCCTCATTCATATCTATGAAAGTTCAGAACGAGTCCGCCGCTAGAAAGGAGATGGAACAACTCCAGATTAACAAGCTGCGCCTTACTAAAATAAAACAAGGATGTAATCTTAATCGGAAGCTCCTTGAACCCACTTTCTTTCTTTTATTTGAAATGAAATGAAGCGCGCTATAGCACCTCTTCTCACTAACTTCTCTCGTCTCCTTCCAGTTGCTTATCGGTCAGCCTGCTTCTGACTCGTCTCGCTGTAAAGCGCTAGGCTTTACGAAACATACTTAGTTTGAGTTGCTTCATTTTTCATCAGTCGACTTGCTTATAGTTACACTAGTCCTCGCCAAAGGTCCGAGCCGTAAAGGAAAACCTTACCTACTCGTTCTTCTTTCATTTCAATTTCAAGTAAGTAAGGGAATGGTGAGCTTCACTTCAAAAAGCACAAGACCTTTTTTTTTATCGATTAAGCCATTCCTTCATTTAATTGATTACATTACAACGAAAGACAATCTCAAAAAGTCGTCCCTTACCTTTCCGGACATTCTTAACATAACATACAATTTGTCAATTCAAGATCAAGGATCAACCAGTTAAAAAAGATAAAGAGATTTTTCTTCTCCTGCTCGTTACATATGTGCTCCCCTTTTAGACTCGCTCCTGCGTCGTTTTATTGACTCGTTCCAGGTATGTAACTCGCTCCCCTACTGAAGGAACTAGAGTTATGCCTTGGCCTTGCTTGGAAAGTTAGACCTTCATGAATCCCGGCTTCTAGGGCCGGCCACACAGGAGAAGGCATCTCTCGGGCTGGGGACCTAACCTTGTTTTGAATTCTTAGTTAACTGAGTTCAGAGTTCCTGCCCCTTCTGGCAGTTATCGGAATTAATGAGTTGCTTCTTTCCTGAGTTAGAGTAATGAAGAGATGAGTTCTAGGGATTTCTTTCACTTATGAGTTAAGGCAGTTCTTGCAGCTACTTTCTTCCTCTCTACTTGACTTTTTTTAGTATTTCGCTCGCTCCGTAAACTACGCTCTTACCCGTTGGTCGAGCCATTTCATCCCTGGGACTGGGCTGCTCTGGACTTCTTTTTTCCCTTGTTATAGCAGTTACTTAGTCCTTTCTTGCTTGAGTTCGTGAATTCCCTCAGTCCATTAGCGGAGCGTAGTTTCTTCTATCACATAAGAAATTTCTTCTGCCCTGAAACCTCTGTTCTAAAGTGCTTTTTACCGGGACCTGCTTCTTGTGGGTTGGCTTTCTCGCTCGTACTTAAGGGAAAGTCCTGAGCTTGCTTGGAAGATGAAGCTTTCAGGGAGCAAGCAACCTCTCTTAGGGGTCTTTATTACAGACAGGAGTTCTAGTTTGAGTTGCTTCTTTCATCAATACTACTGGTTATAGAAGAAGGAAAATGCAGCCGAAGGCGGTGTCTTCCATCTCATCTATTAGATTAGAGTCTCAATTACTGAAAGGACCGGGCGACTCTATTCTAGCAAGGAAAGAAGAGGAAAGCACAGGAGGAGGATTCTCCCTTTGCCTCTGTCCTATTACATACAGTACAGACAGGAGTGAGAGTAGCGTCTTGCTATGGTGCTTACTGTCTTGACTGGCTTAGGAGTTAGAGTGAAAGGTTGCTAAGGCTCAATCTCAGTTCTCTCCGCGGAGATCTGCTTGGCTGGGTTCCTTCGACACACCTCTTTCTTCTTTAAGATAGCCTTGTTTAAGAACAGGCTAATAAGACCTGACTTCTGTCTTTCATAAATACGCAGGAAAGGACCCTTTCCCCATTCATCCCCATCGGGGCGAGATGCAGTAAGAAGCTGGACTGAGAGTTTCCTTATGTAGATTCCTTCCAGACTCTTCTTTCATTTATGAGTTCACTAAAACCCGAAGGAACTCCTGCAAGGACCTGCAAGCTTCTCTTCTCAAACTAGACTAACGAAAAGAAGGAATTGGGATCATCGAGATCAATCCAGAAAGATGCGCTTCCTCCTGGATTCTCCCCGGGTTCCGTACGGAGCATACGCCCAGTTCAAGAATGGAATCGAGGATGAGAACGACGGATAGAGCGGCACTCTTCAAGGGAAAGCCCTAAATGTGCCTTCCTCATATCAGCTCTCTTCCCTACTCTCTTTTCTAAGCTTGCCAACAAACCAATGATCCCGCGAGGGAGAAAACTGCTGCTATCTATGCGGACCCCTTAGCTCATATGAGAGTGAGATCAAGGGCATTCCTCATAGCAGGTCGTCTAGCTCGAGAACGAGAAAGGGACCTAGCGGGAAAGATTCTACAGACCTTACTCCCACTTATACCCAAGGAAGAAGTGTGATCGCCGTCCGCGAACCTCATACCACGATAGCCAACTCCTCTATTGATGAGAACACCGAAATGCAGAAGCGTCCTTATATTCCCGAAAAGAAAGGACACAATCCCTTTGACTTTTGTCCCCTTTCTCATAATAGTGCTTGACAGAGACAGGGACGTTCAGTCTTTCAAAGTAACTGGTTTGCCCTGTAACCTAGCTTGCTCAATAACTGGCAGGAAAGGCTTCAACTTGAAGAGAAGCATTTGAAGTAAAGATGTACACTATCTTATTCTCAGTTTCAAATTCAATAGATTACCTGGTTGCCCTAGAACCCTAAAACCTTAGAGCCTAACCCACTTTCTTGCCTCAGTTCTATCCTCTGCTTTAAGGGGCTCGTATGAAAAAGAAAGAGAGGGCCTACCTAGGATTACCTGAGGTAATACCTGGGGAGGGACCACTTTCAAACGATACAGCGCGGAGATCCTTAGCTTGTTGCGCTCGAGGGGAAAGGAGTTATGATTGTAAGCACTTAAGTAAGAATGGCCAGCAAAAGAGATTCTATTAGCGCACTGGCTGTAACCCCTAGACCCTTAGAAAATGGCCTTCCTTTCACAAAGAACAGGGGCATACCTTTTTTCTTCAACTAGCTTGCAAGGAAAAGTAATGGCACTAGATGCCCATTTTTCGTTGACTAGGACTAAAGGTATTGAAACGAAAGCGGATATCTTTACCTCACCATCACCAGCTGGATTTACCTTTTCTGCTCGCTCGAGAGGGGACAGGGACTCTTGACTGTACTTTCGAGGAGTAGAGACTTAGGCATAGGCAACTACTAACACTGAATGGCAACTAGCACTTTCAAAAGCTTTATCAAAATCAAATCTAACTTATAAGGATCTCTAATTGGCTTTTTCACTTGCTTAACACATCTATAGCACTTCCTCCCTCTAACCCTTATACAATGGATCGCCATAGAAAGGCTTAGCAGAAGGAAAGGATCAAAGAGAAGAATCAGAGTGGTGAGCAGGCCGAAAGGTTAGGAAGCGAACCTCCGTCTACGGAGTACTTACTAGAAACTATTTTATTTAGGGAAAGCCCTCACTTTTGATGGATGAAAAATTTTGATCCCCTTTTCCCACTGGCCGTGTATAGGCCACATTTCATAAAGGTCCTACGCCGGTCAACAATCACTTCCAATGCCGTTATTTCGAGAGAGTTAACGAGGGTCTTCAGCCCATCGTCGCCTCTGCCCAAAGACGCCCTATCGAATCGAAGAAGGCTGCCTCGTCTGTTTGCGTCGCATCACTTTTTTCCTCGATAGCGAGCAGTACCAATTCCAGACCTACTTCCATCAGACTCCGAAATTCACCAACTACGGCAGCGCGCGCAACAAGACTTAAGGTAGAGTAGGAGAATGACGAAAGTGGGGCACCAAAGAAATGTCTGCTACTATCATGGGAGCCGTGTTAAGCATAGGCGCGGAGAACACCCTTCTTTGGCGATGCCCAAGATCGCAATTGATTCCACCTTTACTCTTAACGATACCGGTCTATGAGTGTTTGGCGTACCTACTTGATAGAGCTACGACCGTCACGGTCAACCTTCTTGTTCTTTCACTACGCTTTGCAACCATAATCATAATAAAGGATTGCACGAGATTAAGTTCAAAGCTTCGGTTTTTTAAGGAGTGACGGAAGGTAATCACTATGCCCTGGTGTCTGAAAAGTTGCTTTCTTTTTTTTTATCTACTTATGCATGGTGGATTGATTCGGGTACCACCCTTCATATGACCAATTCCATGCAGGGTTTTCCTACAAGCAGACCTCCAGTAAGAGGTTAACAAAGCATCATCACGGGAAAGGGGATGCGTTCACGCGTGGAGGCTGTGGGTACTGTGAGACTCATCCTGGATACCGGACATCATCTGGACTTAGAATACACCTTTTTTTTACCTTTTTCTTTTTGCTTCACTTTGACCATTTGAGTCCCTGGTTCTGGGCTTTTATTGGATGGTTTAGATCCTTTGAAGTTCTATTATTCCTTTCAACAGTCCCTTATTACTCTGCAAGGTGATGTCCCTTATGGTCATGTTCATGTTGAAATGAAAGGTGGTATGGGTAAGAAAAATTCATCCATGCCCTTGCATAGGAGGTTGGGACACATCTCCAAGAGGAAAATCCGGAGGTTAGTGGGAGAAGGAGTACCTCTTACTCTTGATTTCACTGTGACTTTGGAGTGTGCTGCGTGAACTGCATCAAGGGAAAGCAGACCAAAACCTCACTTCAGTGACTTGTAGACTTGCTGCCGAAAGCTCTTTCTTGCACTCAAGGGCGGTTGGGTTAAGATTAAGAGTTATTCCAAATATCCTGATTTTTGAATGAGAAAGTACAGCACTTCCTACAAGATCTCAGTTTGCTTTCGCCAGATACCTCTTTATCTTAACGAAAAAGAGCTTTTTTTGTCGGGTCAGGTCCCTACCTATACCTATCCCCCTTGTTGATGAATCTTTTGTATCGAACGAAAGCCTCATATCCTCTAGCAGAAGCCTTATCCCGTGGAGTTGGCTCTTCCATAAAGAGCAGAGTAGACAGTACAGGTCCGACAGGAGCAAGGAATAGCCCTGCCCACCTTATGAAAGAAGCCGAACCCTCAGTCTTTGCTCTCTCTGGATCGGGTCGAAAAACTCATAGGTTCAGAAAGAAAGATCAGGCCGCTAAGGAAGGTTAAACCGCTTTATAGAAGCCGCAGTTGAAGTTTTCAAAAGAATAGAACTCCTCTTATTTATTGATTGCACTTGATTTTGATTTTAAGAAAGAGTGTTCCTTGCTTGTTACCTAATAACCCGGCAATCGTAGACAGATTGACCAGTTGACTAGGTAAGGGATTACTTGCTTGTTTCTGTGCTGCGCTTTACTTTGGTTTTGATCTGGTTGGCATATTTCTCTAATATTTTATTTCCTCTGGAGAGGTCTCGTATGATAGTAGTGGTACATAACGTCCTTACCAGATGCTATGTAAAAGGTATACGCTTATCTTCTATGCGGGTCTTTCCTCCGCTGTTAGTCGCTTAGTGCTACTTCCCTTGTTTACTGATGACCAAGGGGGATTCTTGTTGGCTGACGAAATGGGAAAGGTGGCAACTATAGAGAAAGTTACCCAATCTAACTAAATGTGACTCCTAATCACACTCCCACGGTACTGAACTCAAAGAGGGTAGGCACCCCCCACCTCTTCTCCCTCCCATAGGAATCCTCCTGTATTCCAAACGGAAATGAGGGGCCGACTGCTGATCGCCCTGCGGTCACGAATAGCCAGCCTTCAATGGCTTGTCTATAAGTCGGGTGAGGACTAGCTCTCTTAGGTTGAACCCTGGGACTCTTTCCGCTTCCGTCGAATGGCTGCTAACCATTATTCTGGGTGGATCTTGCAACGATAGGCACCCTACGCCGCCCTTAGCCCTGCCCCTTCCTCTGGTCATGGAAAGTTGGTAGGCCGGCTCTGCCATCCCCTACTCTCGCTTACTCCCTATGTAGCCGTTAGTCTGCCGGGTTCGAAGTTGCTATCGGACGAGAAGATGAGGACGGCCCGAGATCTCCAGCGTCTTGGGAGGATATCCGTCTTATCCAAGAGGAGTAGCATCCCTCTTCTACAGCGAGCACTGGATCCCCTCTGGCTGTGGGTCAATTAGGACACTCCATCTTCGATGCATTACTGCCAGCTGAAGTCAATGGCTCATTGCTTTTGATGGACGATATGGCGGGTTTTCACTTTGGAGGTTAACTGTCCTTGTCCCCTCTCTGGTTGGTTGAATGTGTTCACAAGCTTTTGGGCTTCTAGTATACCTACTCTCATGGAAGAAGGGCGTAGCTACGTCTCGCAATTCCCTCTGACCCGGAGGAATGAAAAAGTCTGACGAACCCTATCTTCTGAGGTCTGCTGGACTTGTTGAGCCCTAAAACTGGCACCGGTGGTTGCATATATAAGAAAAGGGTAGATCTCGTTCTCACTAAATCTTATCTACGTTGATATACATATCATCGGACGGAAGTCAACGCAAAATAAGCGGCTTCATCTACATTGAGGGTCGGCTTGTTGAAAGGCGTGATGCTATCGTATATAAGGAATCGCCTAGTTTAACCTCTTTCCAAAGCCAATTTCATTGCCTCATTCCGTACATCTCCTCGGCAAAGTGATGCGCTATAATGACCACTACAAACGAAGGACCAAGGAGGATAAGGATAAGGGGAAGAAGCGGGGTAGAGTAATTGGTCAACTCATCAGGCTCATGACCTGAAGATTGCAGGTTCGAATCCTGCCCCCGCCTAATCACTTGAGATGCTGAACTAAGATTCTTCTCTTTTTTGATTTCAGGGACTTTAATACCGCAAAAAAGGATAAACCACCAAAGCAAAGCATAGAAGGCTATTCAATAGATAATCGCAAGCAGAAAACAATATTGATGACCAAGAAATCGCTCCGCTTATAGCATCGCGCGGCCATTGGGAGGATCGCTCGCCAGCTAGGTCAGATTGGAGAAGCCGCTATCACTTTGAGCCAATCGAATCTCTGCTTGAGATCTCTTTGCTGAGGAAGAGAATAGATTTGAAAAATAGAAAGGGCCGATTCACCTTTCACCTAAAAGACCAAAAGCCCTGGATACTGATGAAAATCCATTTCTTTCCCGAGTGCTCTCCCCAGAGCTAGGGGACATAGATTTCTCGGATTATTCGACTTCCGTGGTCAGTCCTATTAAGCTCAGAAGTTCCCGAAGACAGAGGTCTATCTATGCGGAAATGACCTCTCTTTCGAATTCGTATCTTTGGCTAAGGAAGTTTCAGCTTGGCAGCCAGTTTAGACACCAACTTCGGATCGGTAACAAGCAAAGTCAACCCCGAATTGTAACCTGGACAGACTACATGATGGAGAATCACTCCCCGCCTAAGCCCATATAGCCTCGGCCTGTCCAAATGATGTTCAGCGGTCTCTACCCAAGTAGCTGTGGCCCATGATCCAAAGGACCCGCAACCAGTCAATCATGCTATCCTTACCTTTCAACCAACCCCTTCGATTCCGCTTCTGCAGCAGTATAGTATATAATCTCGGTCCCTTACCTTGATGCCTACAGCTCAATTAGTTTTCCAGTGATGGCAAGAATCCGCGAAATACTGCTTTTTTTTCTTCTTCTTGTGTTGTTTCTGAATGGCATCATAGCTACACGAGAAAAAGCGATGCTGCCCACTCTGCCGCAAAAGGGGGCCGCTTTCTTCCCCCCAAAAATGCCAGTTCCACCATCAGGGCCCAGCAAGCGGGGGAATTCTGTTCCGAGGCTGCGTTTCATTCCAGCAGCAACATTATATGGTTCAAAACGCCTTGTTCCATCCGGCGCGCCTCCATCACTAGTATAGTGGAGGTGTTATTTGTATTGCAATAATGAAAAAATTTACGAAAATAATGAGCAGACCTGCCCACTTTTATTTTATATGTGGGTTCATTTCATAATGTATTTTAGTTTTGACTAAAGAAGCGCGCTCCTGTTAGTGTAACGTAGGTGTCTTTCTCGGTTTATGGATGGGATAAATGCCTATATCGTTCTTTATAATTGTCTTTCTCGTACTGTGTAAACGAACTTCAAGTCTGAATTGTGTACTCAAGATATTGTGTTTGGAGAGGTGGATAGATAGGACTACTAGTTGCTCGATCAGGACCCTAGCTTTATTGCAAGCCAAAAACTAGAATGTGTCTTATCATTTGAATTTATCATACCTATCTCTTTGATCATGGGCTATCAAGATACACTCATACCCACCTAAGAAAGGTGGGATTCTATCTCCCACCAGACTGCCTATCCAGATTACCATACTCACTAAGAAACTTGATTGCTTCCTATCCATTGATTGCTTGTTCTTTTTCTACATTTGCTTCCTCCATCTTCATTGCACTCAATGAACAATCAGATGCGGGATTACCTGTTGGTTGCGGTGTGCTTGTCTTGGTTGATTTCGCATATCTCTTTCTTGTTCTTGGGCAAGCTGCTCTTGCTCACGAATCTGCTGTTCTAGCTCAAGGCTTAAGCCGAGAACGACCAGGCTATCTCCGAGAAAATAGGAGTAACGAACGGGAGAAGAATAAGGCAGGCTGTCGTTCGACTAGTTTGTAGTTTGAACGTGGGCTATTTACTATTTAGAAATGTCCACTGGTCTTGACTCTTACACAACACAAGGAATAGGAAGAGAATGCAAGCTTAAGGGAGAAGACAGAAGCAACTGAATATAATAAGATGGCATCGAATCAGACACGAAATTAGTGCCACTTTCCCCAACAATAGCAGTAGCAATAGGGTAAAGTAAGGCACTGGGATGTGGGGCCTCTTTCTTTGGTGGCACCGACGAGGTTGAATCAGAAGAGGACAAGGCAAATCATTCAACTAAAACAAGAGCAATTGATAAGAGGGAATTTCGCCTATCCAGAGCTGGAAGAAGCGATTCCATTCTTAATGATGCCCCAAGATCGGCAAGAACTAGCATATAGAAGATCGATCCTCCTTCTCAGGCACTCTCGGACTAGTTTTCATTAGTTAGTAGAAGGTTCATTTGCTGGGCTTAGCCGTTCCGCTAGAGACTAGTTACTAGTTAATCATATCCCTTTCTCTTCTCTAACGAGGTTATTAATAACTCATTGATAGTGGGCGTGATTGAAGGGAGGATGCCAAAACAAAAGAGAAGGGCGGACACGAAGGAGCGTCTTCAATGAGACCAAGGGCAGTGAGGGCGATCGGAGTGAAGGTTCGGGTTGGCATATCAAAAGTGTCAGGTTCGTGTTTTGGCTTTCTATATCATAAGATAGGCCATGCGTCATAAGGACACGGTAGCGCACCTTGATGTTAATAGACATGGACGGTCTTTCTCAACTTTGTCATTTCGAAATGTCAATCTATTAGGGGGGAGCAAAGGCTTACTGGTGCTTTGTTTAGGGACGGGAGTCAACTTATGAAAGACTCCTCAATCCGGCCTGTGAGAAAGAGGCATTCCAATGGGCGGTACCAATGCTTTAGATTGTTGCTTTCTATTCCATTTATCTCGTACTGAGAAGGAGGAGGAGTAGGAGCTAATTTAAGTATCTAAGTCACGGAAATGCGATCACAACCCGAAATGGATAATCAAACTGCTAAGGAAATTGGCCTACCTCAGAATTGGATTTCCTTGATAATGGAATGTATCACTACCACAAGGCTTTCAGTTCTATGGAATGGGGAAACTACGGAATCTTTCACACCTGGCAGGGGCCTAAGACAGGGGGATCCTTTGTCCCCCTACCTGTTTGTATTATGTTTAGAAAAATTGTTTGTTTCACCCAACTTCCACAAGCTTACAGCTCGGGAGATCAGTGCTAGATGTCAAATTCCTCTCACTGCAGACCTAGGCAAGTACCTGGCAGTACCCCTCATACACAAGAGGGTCTCTAAAACGACTTACTACCACATACTCGAAAAAGTGCAAGATAGGTTGGCTGGATGGAAGGCAGAGCAGTTGTCTATGGCTGGAAGAACATTGCTGGTTCAGTCTGTAACCTCTGCTATACCTGTATACACCATGCAAACAACGCGTATTCCGGAAGCCATAAACCAGGAAATAGATAGGAGGAACTGCAGATTTGTGTGGGTGGGGGAACAAGGATAACAAAAAGAGGAAACATTTAGTGGCTTGGGATAAGGTGTGTAAAGAAAAAAAGGGAAGGGGGCCTAGGCCTAAGGAACATGAGCAAGGTCAACACTGCCTCAATGGCACGTATGGGACAGAAAATCCTCTCTGAACCAGACTCATTATGGGCTGCAGTGCTAAAAGGAAAGTATCCAAAGAATTCCAGTTTGCTGGAATGCAAGGCCACTTCTAACTCTTCATATACATGGAGGAGCGTTCTCAGGGGTCAAGAGTTGCTGAAGAAAGGAACTAAGTGGATTGTGGGAGATGGGAAAACAAGAAAGTTCTGGAAAGATCTATGGATAGGGGACCAACCGTTGTTAGCCTGCGCTTTGGGCACTATACCAGCTGAGGAAATGGACTCTCAAATCTGGGACTACACAGATGGAAGAGGCAGTTGGAACTAGGAAAGCTTCTCTCATTGGTTACCTGAAGATGTGATCAAATGTATACGTGCCATCCATATATCCACAGAGGACAGCTGCCCAGATACTATGAGCTGGAAAGGGTCCAATAATGGCAAATTTCCATTCAAAAGCTGCATATGATCTCTTGGAGGAAGAAGCCAGTTGTGATGAAGAGGCAGAGTGGGCGAGTCTGACGAAGGGTAAGATCCCGCCTAAACTAAAGCACTTCTTTTGGCTAGCCAGACAAGACAGATTGTTAACAAATAAAGTGCGTCTTACCAGGCACTTAACCACTGATTGCTCGTGCAAAAGCTGTGGATTCCCAGTGGAAAACTGCCTACACATTCTAAGGGACTGCCCTATGGCAAGGCCAGTGTGGGAGCAACTCATCCCTCACAACCTTCACCAGCATTTCTTTGGCCTAAACCTCGGAATATGCTCAGTTACAGCTGCTGAATTATGGTCCCTGTACCATGGCTTGATGATAGCATGGATGGAGGGCCATAGGAAGGTGGCTGTCACAGTGGACTCCTCTGCGGTGGTTACCTTAGTTTCGCGGGAACCAGAAAGGACTAACCCACACGCCCCCCTCATCAGTGCTTGCCTAACTAGAGGTCCCCTTCTCTATTGGGTGCCATCCCGTCACTCGGGTGAAACCTAACTGACTAAATCTCCGGTGAGGAGAATGGTTCCTCGCCCGTGACTCGCGATGTCTTTCCGCCTAGAAGTAGAGCATTAAATCAACTATCCGTCAACTTAATCCTCTTTTCCATGCATGCCTGTCTAGTTAATAATGCGATCTCTGGAATTCGCCGGCAGTGAGTAAGTCAACCGAGTCTGATCTTCTTTCCCCATCCTCCATGCCCACTATTGGTGGATCGAGAGGGGTATATATAATGGGCGTGGTTGGTTGATCAAAACCCTTCTCCCGGGGTGGATGCGTATGGAGTGGACTCCCCTCATCTACTTTATTGAATAGCCGGAAAGAGATGCAGTCGATTGGTACCTCGATCTCTATCTATGATGCAGTTCGTGCAATGCGGTTGATTACGATCTCGATCTAGCGAATGACCCACCGGCGACCATTCCCCCTCCATTAGATTACCGAATTAAAGAACGTCGGTTGTAGCGATTCCTGCTGGAAGTGGTTATGGCCGATCGACCCGAGTATAAGCAACAATAGCTAGGGAAAAATACAGGAGCAGAACCATTCATTGGAGAGACAGACCCTGATCAGTCAGTTGCCCGAGTGGTGACCCGGAACCGCTTTCAGCAGCTGGTAAGCCGCAGCTGTTCTAGAACCGTGAGATTCTATTCTATATCTTGTTTTAGCTTTAACTTAACAAAAGTTTACCAAGCTTCCGTTCGAGTGGATTCCGAAAGGGGGGGTTAGTCCTTTTTTCAATCATTTCTACATTACCCTTTTTTTAGCCTTATTAAGTTAAGAAGCAAGGAATTGTGCTAGTTACGGTTTCTGCTTTCAGCGGTATCGTATAGTTTCGTAGAGTCTCGATCACACGGATGTACGCCTTGATACGGCGGGGCTCGTGGGCCTCTTTCATCGTCACCTTCTGATGATCGTGTAAAACGAATTAGGAGGTCTTCCGTGAGAGAGGGCTTGCAGCACTCTCTTATGGCAGCACTACTCCTAGATGCCAATATCGGATTAGCTAGGCGAGTATGGTGACAGCGATCACTACAGAAAACCGAATACCGCTATCTCTCAGGTAGGCAAGCGTTATAGTGGAAGCGACCACTCGGCTACTTAAGCCAAATGCGAACCTAGCTGTAAACATTAAGCGCTTTAGTGCAGATGGGTCATGCACGTCGATATGCCCTTGCCATGATGAATCTCTGTCTTGTGGAAGGACTCGGCAGCGTCTCGCGTAAGGGGAAAAAACATAAAGACGAGAAAGAAAGGCGCTATACAAAAGGTGTCATTGCCACCTTGACACTAACCGCAAAACGAACGGTACCAAGAAATTCTGTCCTAAACGAAATCGGGGCATACTGTCTATGTGGTCCTAAAAACTGGAGTGGAAGGTTTTGATCTTCTCTTCCCGATTCCTATACCATACGCATCTATCCTCATCTAGAGCAATGCCGTGTCCACCTTCTTGAACTAAAGGACATACGCCAGCTTAAAGAAAAATGCCATATCCACCCCACAGACAATTATGAACCCCAAAGAGCAAGAGCAGGGCCCCCTTAGCTCAATTCTAAAAAGCTCTATACGCTCAATAGCGCGGTGTTTAAGGCAAATAAAATAAACAGTAACGCAGGCTCTTTTCCTAACAGCTCCAAACTAAACTCGCGATAATAAAAGCACGAAAAAGGCCACTCAGCGCGCTTTTAGCGCTCGCCTCCTGACTAGGGGCATTGAAGCTCACCTTATAAAGGAAAAAAAGGATGAACAGAATGTCCGAAAAAAAAGAACTAGCCAAGCTTCTTCACAAGCGAAGAAAGGGAGACTAGACAGCAAGAAATAAGGATCGTCGACTAGACGGATCTACTACAAGAGGTGAAAGCACTTCGTTGCTACTGGCTTTCAATCTCGATCTGCCAACAGTCAATCTAAAAGAGGCCTTGCTTGGTCAGGACTAAGTCAGAAGCTAAAAAATAATCTGACTTTTGCTCCATGGCTCTAGCCGGCAAGGGACAAGGATAGAAAGGAGTTCCCAAATGCTCCCTATTGGGATAAAAACCTCTTCTGATGCCTTTTATTCTTCATAGTGATCTCCTCTACCCGAAAAACCACGGAACCGCTACCTCTCGCCCCTTATCTTCTTATCTGATTTACTTTCCGTCCCGTTTACCTATATTTTTAGGGATTATGATCAGCAACTGGCACACATAGGCTTTTGGCTAAAAAGAATAATAGCATTGCCTCGGTATACAACCATTCTATATTCATTGCCTCCTCGTATTACGTATTATAAAAGGTAACCAGATCTCCTCACTTGAGTTCTTTGCATTGGGCTCGCTCGCTTTGTTTGTTCATTGGAGGAAAGCGTTTATGGAGCTTCATGGATCAGCCCGCTGTCCTTCTGTCTCTGAGATCCCCAATATGAGTGATACCAAGATGGCTGACTGGAGTGCCACAAATCAGCTGGTCATGTCATGGCTTCTCAATGCAATTGAGCCCACAATTGCTACCAGTCTGATGTTTATGGCATCGGTTAAATAGGTATGGTCTTATCTCCATGATCTTTATTCCAGAGGAAATGAAGCTAAGATATTCCAGCTTGAATAAGAAGTTCCAAATCTTAGTTAGTGGGATATGACTATTGCTTAGTACTATACTCAACTTAAGACCATATGGTCAGAGATCTTCTTATATCAACCAGTTCCTTCCTACATTTGTGATTGTTCCAATGCCCAAGGAAAACAGAGGTTATGCAAAAGTGCACGTCTCCTTTTTCACGTAGAGCAGGTTTTCCCTCAATGTAGAGGCCTTATGAGTTCCCTGG